TGATGAAAGAGGATTTATGGCTACAAAAACCGTTGAGAGTAGTTCTAGATCTGGGCCAAGACGAACTGGCGTAGGGAGTTTATTGAAACCATTGAATTCGGAATATGGAAAAGTAGCTCCAGGGTGGGGGACTACACCACTTATGGGAGTTGCAATGGCTCTATTTGCAATATTTCTATCTATTATTCTAGAAATTTATAATTCATCTGTTTTACTGGATGGAATTTCAATTAATTAGTTCATAAAAACTAGGAAGTCCTAGTTTTTCAATCAAAAAAGATTATTTTACTTATACTTACTTATACTTAATGCTTAAAACTTCAACTTAAGATTACCTAAGGCTTGGATTTATAGACCATTCTGGTAGTTCGATCGTGAAATTTATTTGTTTCGATATTTCATTTCCGGAATATGAGCGTGTGACTTGTTATAATCGATCCTATTGATAATACAGAGAACGGACCTGTCATCTCTATCAAGATGATTCTACCTCGTCAGATATTTATTCTAGTCTCTGGAGCACGGACTATATAGAATAGATCAAGAAAAGAAATATTTGAACTATGATTCATACCTATTATTCAGACCTCGCAACCGGATTAAAAAAAAAATGGAAATAGGTCTTTTATAAATCAAACAATTTTTTTCTTCATACTTCTTTTGACCGAAAGAAACCTCTTTCTCTAGATTTTGTTGAGTTATTACATTCATTTAAGAAGTGATGATCAAATGGTTTTTACTCAGAAAACCTTTGAGTTTAGCTTTGGCTTTCTTAAATCATCGTGGTTCTAGTATGAATCTGAGGTTTCAATTGATTCATAGGGTCTCAACAAGAGAATTCCTATCAAAAAAAAAAAGAGAGATAGGGAAGAGAAGATTCAAGAGGCCTGTCACGATTAACATAAAGAAAGATGGACGAGCCAACTTGAGATTTTATTTCTTGGCATTATCATCACAAAGAAGAGATTCCGGATTTTTCTTACTTCGTATCCTTGGGTCAAATCGAGTCAAGCGGCTAAGCCACAAGAAGTTTTAAACTCTCTATTCCATATCCGTTGAAACCAGTATTTGTGTGTTTCGGCTTGAGCCGTACGAGATGAAATTCTCATATACGGCTCTCAGAGGGGGAGTCTTTCTTGGGTTACCTATCTCAATAAAGTATATGATTGGTTCGAGGAACGTCTCGAGATTCAAGCGATTGCAGATGATATAACTAGTAAATATGTTCCTCCTCATGTCAACATATTTTATTGTCTAGGGGGGATTACACTTACTTGTTTTTTAGTACAAGTAGCTACGGGTTTTGCTATGACCTTTTACTATCGTCCAACTGTTACAGAGGCTTTTTCCTCTGTTCAATACATAATGACTGAGGCCAACTTTGGTTGGTTAATTCGATCAGTTCATCGATGGTCAGCAAGTATGATGGTTCTAATGATGATCTTGCACGTATTTCGTGTGTATCTTACGGGTGGGTTTAAAAAACCCCGCGAATTAACTTGGGTTACAGGGGTGGTTCTGGCTGTATTGACCGCATCTTTTGGCGTAACTGGTTATTCCTTACCTCGGGACCAAATTGGCTATTGGGCAGTAAAGATTGTAACAGGCGTGCCTGAAGCTATTCCTATAATAGGATCGCCTTTGGTAGAATTATTACGTGGAAGTGCTAGTGTGGGCCAATCCACTTTGACTCGTTTTTATAGTTTACATACTTTTGTATTGCCTCTTCTTACTGCCGTATTTATGTTAATGCATTTTCCAATGATACGTAAGCAAGGTATTTCGGGTCCTTTATAGAGAAGGCAGATCATAGATATTTGTAATTTATCATATCGGGGAGGAACAAGAGTCTTTCATTGCTACAAATATGGATTATTTAAGAATAAGGCATGTTATTTGGATACTTCTATTCAACTCTGAAGTATTGTTTATTTGATACGAATCGAATAGTTGAAGTATATTTTCCTAAAAGAGGATGGATTATGGGAGTGTGTGACTTGAACTATTGATTGGCCCATGCAGATATATGATTTTATCCGCCACGTTGGAATTCACAACCCAATGTGTCTCCGCATCCAACCATCACGTCAAGTCCCTTTATGTAGCATAGGATAGGCCGGTTCGCTTGAGGAGAATATTTTCTATGATCATACCCGAATCATGTCATGCATGAACAGGCTCCGTAAGATCCCTAGAATAAGTGATGTGGAATGATCCAATGTTCTATTTATTCCACTTTGTTTGATTTTCCTTTTTTTTTAGTCATTTTATTCTAATTAATTGATAGTATTAGTATTTCGTATTAATTTGATAGTAATCTTAGTAAGTTTTTTATAGTATGTAGATGCATTCATTTCCTCTGCATCGACCCTGATCTATGATACTATCGGAGTGAAATAAGGGATCTAAGGAAGAACAGGGGCTAGACTTTATTAGTAACAAGTAAAAACTTTGTATTTTTGTATGTAATACAATCGAGATGTTGTGGGGATAAATACCAACCAAAAGACATGAGACAATCCAAAAAGCACTTGATCATGATCGAATTTGTAAGCCTACTTGGATATTGAGCATTTCCTTGTTGCCAGAACTGAATTCTTTGCAATGAATCGTTGCAACTCGGGGAAATGGAATTTGATAAATCTTTTCTTACATAGAGTCATTCTACATTATATATGTAGATATGTATGAAATATAGATCTTCTATGGACCTATTTATGTTCTATGGATCTATTTCTGTGATTCTTTTGATTCTTGCTCGAGCCGGATGATAAAAAATTATCATGTCCGGTTCCTTTGGGGGATGGATCCACAAGGATTCACCTATCCAAATAACAAAGAAACCTGATTTGAATGATCCTGTATTAAGAGCTAAATTGGCTAAAGGGATGGGACATAATTATTATGGAGAACCCGCATGGCCCAATGATCTTTTATATATTTTTCCAGTAGTAATTCTAGGCACTATTGCATGTAATGTGGGCTTAGCAGTTCTAGAGCCGTCAATGATCGGTGAACCGGCGGATCCGTTTGCAACTCCGTTGGAAATATTACCCGAATGGTACTTCTTTCCCGTATTTCAAATACTTCGCACAGTACCCAATAAGTTATTGGGTGTTCTTTTAATGGTTTCAGTACCAATAGGATTATTGACAGTACCTTTTTTGGAGAATGTCAATAAATTCCAAAATCCATTTCGTCGTCCAGTAGCTACAACAGTCTTTTTGATCGGTACCGCAGTAGCTCTTTGGTTAGGTATCGGAGCAACTTTACCTATTGAGAAATCCCTAACTTTAGGTCTTTTTCAAATTGATTAAACCGTTAAATACCACGACATAGGTATCTAAGGAAGATCCAGAAGGGGATCTTCCTTAGATACATCAATCTTATTATGATCTATTCTGCAAATATATGGACCGTGTCGGAGATTAAAAACTCATTCTATTCTTTTTTATTTCTAAAAACTAAAAAATGAAAAAATTCCAATGGATTTAAAATGAAAACTTTTTCTTAGGTAAATCGATTGCAAAATGCTTATGTAGAGTACCCAATATCTGTTTTACATCTTCTATGCGAAAATATTCCATTTTCATAAGATCTTCTTGACTGTAACTCAAAAGGTCCAATAATGTATGTATATTGGACCTTTTGAGACAATTATAGGTCCTGGAAGACAATTCTGATTGGTCAATAAAAATACATGTCAATGGAATTCCTTTTTTGTTTTTCTTGAGATTAGTGAATCTGTCTTGAAAGCAAAAGGGTAGATTCCATCTGTTTTCATTTTCCTCGAAATTCATGTCCTCTTCCTCTGCATGTAGAAAAGGAATCAATAAATCAATCAAATTACGAGAAGCTTCATAAAGTGCTTCTTTAGGAGTTAAACTTCCATTCGTCCATATTTCTAGAAAGAGTATCTCTTGTTTTTCATTCCCATTCCCATAAGAATGAATACTATGATTCGCATTTCGAACAGGCATGGATACAATATCTATAGGATAACTTCCATCGTGAGAGTCATTTGTGGATTTCATACGATATCCGCGATCTCTCTTGATTTGTAATTCAATACACAAATCAATTGGTTCTGTCAGGTTAGCTATATGCTGTGTCGTGTCAACTATTTCTACAGAAGGCGGTGAGATGATATCTTGAGCTGTTATGTATTTGGGACCCCTGACGCAAATGGATGCGTCCCTAACTCCATAGAGATTACTTCTCAGTACAATCTCTTTCAAATTTATTAAAATCTCATGTACTGATTCTTCAATACCTGCTATCGTAGAATATTCATGCAGCACATTTTCAGATGTTGCACGTGTGATACATGTTCCTTCTATTTCTCCAAGTAAAGCCCTTCGCATGGCAATACCTATGGTATCGGCTTGACCTTTCATAAGCGGGGACAGAACGAAACGACCATAATAAAGACGCTTGCTGTCTACTCTTGATTCAACACATTTCCACTGTAGTGTTCGAGTGGATCCTGCTACTTCTTCTCGAACCATACTATTATTTTTCTTTTATTTATGATTATTGGATCAGATCATTGAATCATTTATTTCTCTTGGAATCTCTTGAATTCTTATTTCTACACACGTCTTTTTTTAGGGGGGCGACATCCATTATGCGGCATGGGTGTTACATCACGTACGAAACTTAATAGCATCCCATTTCTACGAATGGCTCGTAATGCCGCATCTCTTCCGAGACCTGGACCCTTTATCATAACTTCTGCTCGTTGCATACCCTGATCCACTAATGTACGAATAGCATTAAATACCGCGGCTTGAGCAGCATAGGGTGTTCCTTTTCTTGTGCCTCTGAATCCAGAAGTACCTGCGGAAGCCCAAGAAACCACCCGACCTCGTACGTCTGTAACAGTTACAATAGTATTGTTGAAACTCGCTTGAACATGAATAACTCCTTTTGGTATTCTACGTTCATTCTTAGTTGAACCAATGCGTGCATTCTTACGTAAACCAATTTTTGCTATAGGTTTTGTCATATTTTATTAGATCATATTCATAAGAATAAAATAAAAAGAAAGAAGAATCATAAATCTACAGAAAGATACGGAGATATCCATTTCATATGAAAACGAATCCATTCTTCTTTCTTTTTACATGTACATGGGTTTTTATTTTAAAAAGTTCTTGATTTAGAACTTGAGAAGGATTACCCCTGTCTCTGTTTATGTCTCGGATTGGAACAAATGACTATAATTCGCCCTCGCCTACGAATCAAGCGACATTTTTCACAAATTTTACGAACAGAAGCCCTTATTTTCATATTTAGAATTCCTTACCTTCATTCTGAATCTATTTTTTTGGAAACAAAAATCAGTTTATTGCATTTTTGAACTTCGAATTATATCCCTACGAAAAGGATGTTTAAAAGAATGATCTAATCGTTCGAATCTTTTTTGCGAAGTCTATAAATTATACGTCCCCTGGTTGAATCATAACGACTCATTTCGATTTTTACTCTATCTCCGGGTAGTATACGTATAAAACTGCGCCGGATTCTCCCTGAAATATAACCTAGAATTAGATCTTCATTATCTAACCGAACTCGGAACATACCGTTGGGAAGTGATTCAGTAATTAAACCCTCATGAATCAATTTTTGTTCTTTCATTCCAGGGAACCCCCTTTAAGTATCAACTAATAGAGGAAGAGTTCTATAATTCACTTCTCTTCTCTATTTTACAAATAGTAAGTTCGAGAGAAAATTAGGGTACCCGAGGAGAATCACCATATATAACACAAGATTTCTCCTCCAATTTTTTCTAGTCGAGCTTCTCGATCTGTCATTATACCTCGAGAAGTAGAAAGAATTACAATTCCCATTCCACCTAAAATCTTAGGAATTCGTTGATAGTTGGAATAGATTCGTAGACCGGGTCGGCTGATACGCTTTAAAATTATTTTATTCCCTTTCCTAGTTTTTCTATGTCGTAAGGTTGAAACCAAGAAATTTTTTTGACTTTCTTGATGTTTTCGAACGTTTTCAATAAAACCTTCTCGTAAAAGTATTTTCACAATGTTTTTAGTGATATTAGTAGATACTATTTGAACTCTTCCCTTTTGATCCATGTCAGCATTTCTTATAGAAGTTATTATATCGGCAATAATGTCCCTACCCATGACGAACTATAGTTATTGGTGCCTCCTCATTTTGATATAATCAACATGCTTCTTTTTTGTTTTATTTTTTATTGAATCTTTTTTTTTTTTGAGATTATGAAATTCTAAAAGATTATTAGAAATTTAAAGTATATGCATGAGACACAATCTATTAATCGGATCTATTTAAGATATTTGAATATTCTATTCTATATATATATAGAATATATATAGATAGGATATATCATAGATAGGATATATCCTATTTTCATCTATAATACTTCGGGTGCTAATGAAACTATTTTAGTAAAATTCAACTGTCTCAATTCCCGAGCAATCGCACCAAAAATTCGAGTTCCTTTTGGATTTCCTTCTTGATCAATGATAACCGCTGCATTGTCATCATATCGTATTATCATGCCGTTGTCACGTTTGAGTTCTTTACACGTGCGTACAATAACAGCTCTAATTATTTCTGATCTTTCTAGAGGCATGTTGGGCACTGCTTCTTTGATTACAGCAACAATAACATCGCCAATATGAGCATATCGGTGATTACCAGTTCCTATGATTCGAATACACATCAATTCTTGAGCTCCACTGTTATCCGCTACATTCAAAAGGGTCTGAGGTTGAATCATATCATTCTTATTTGAATCTCTTATTTCAATGCAAGGGATAAGGGAAAAAAGAAATATTGTCTGTCCAGAGATAAAGAAATCTGTGGTTGTTTTTTCATTCTCAATACTCCTTTTACTTTTGTTTACCTATCCTGAAATAACAAATTGAGTTCGTATAGGCATTTTGCATGCAGTTATTTCCATAGCAGCTTTGGCTACAGTTTCTGATACTCCACTCATTTCATAAAGTATTCGGCCCGGTTTAACAACGGATACCCAATATTCGGGGGATCCCTTGCCCGAACCCATACGTGTTTCTGTAGGTCTTACAGTAACAGGTTTGTCGGGAAAGATACGTACCCATATCTTTCCACCACGACGCGCATATCGTGTCATTGCTCTTCGCCCTGCTTCTATTTGTCTAGCTGTGATCCAAGCAGGTTCAAGTGCCTGAAGAGCATATCTGCCAAAACAAATATGATTGCCTCGACAAGATATTCCCTTCATTCTACCTCTATGTTGTTTACGAAATCTGGTTCTTTTGGGGTTATAGTTGATGGTTGTTTCTGAATTCCATCTCTACTGCAGAGCCGGACATGAGAGTTTCTTCTCATCCAGCTCCTCGCGAATGAAATGATTAAATAATATTACATATATACATGTATTTATGTATCTCATTCTCTATCAAAAGATAGAATATACTAATCCTTTTTGATATTGAATTTGTTACATAGGTAGCTGTATATATAACTAGATAACTAGGCGTGTTTGTTTATATATAATGCTTCTTTCTTTTATCAAGATTTCTAAAGTATTTTACTTTACCTCCATTGAATCACGCCAATAGTCATCCAATAAATGAAATTCTTAAATTAAATAAAAATAAAGAAAGGGTTCGCGGGCGAATATTGACTCTTTCCTCCTTCATTTGTAGGGTCACAATTCATGACCCTTCAGAAGAAATCCATTTTTTCTTGGTTCATTCCGCCATCCTACCCAATGAATCATTAGGATTGATTCGTTTTCAAGAAAATCCTATGTATGTAGTCACAGGTTCCATCGTTCCCATAGCTTCTCCATTAATACTTAGGCCTGAACTCTGCAATGGAGCTCTCAACAAAATCTGTTATTTGTTTCCGAGTCAATCTCCTCAGTTTTTCTTAACCCGAAGCTCGATTCTCTATTTTTTATATTCTATATTTTTCTATCTTTGATATTTGATATCTTATTATTTCTTTATCTATTTCTATCTTATTAGATACATAATAAGACTATATTATACATATTGATTAGATTATTTATATTCTTATTTGAATTTAATTTCTTTTCTTATATTTATTCTGTTTTATTCTATGTTTCTATTTTATTTCTATTTTTTACTTGTATATTTCTTATTATATTGGAATTGTATATTTTGTATTTTTATTGTATATTGATGTTGATGCTTTATAACACTGCTTTTTTTATGGGGTAATTCTTCATAAACCATACATATGGGAATCATATATCATTGAGATCTTTATTCTCTCTTTCTATCATCCTTCCATTTTTCCACATCCCTTTTTTTTTCACAATTCATAATCAGATTTCTTTTTTTATGAAAAGGATTTCAGTTGCTACAACTATATGATCGATTCAATCATATAGTGACTGTTTCTTGGGATCTCGACAATACGAAGCAATAAGTTGGTTATTAGTTTTGAGTTTCTTTAGTTTTGATAGTTACTAAGTTTATAGTGGGGTCAGCCTGTTTTTTTTTCAATCTCAATTCTCAACTCTAAAGAGAAAACTAACGAGTCACACACTGAGCATAGCAATTATACTAAAATATAAATTAAATAAAGGGTAAATCAAATTTTTATTGAACCTTATAGAATTATAATTGTTCGTTTTTCTTTGATTAAGAAAAAAAAAATAAAAAGAAGAAAATAGTTTCTAAATCTTTTCTATCAATGAGCAGAATGGCGAGATAAAGAAAGATCCATTATTCTTATTTTCTTATTCTTGGTTTACAAATATCCAAATTTTGATGCCTAAGACTCCATAGATAGTTCTAATTGTATGGGAACAGTGATCGATTTTAGCGCGAATTGTTTGTAAGGGAACCCTGCCTTCTCTGATCCATTCGACACGTGCAATCTCTTTTCCGTCGATACGCCCTGCAATTTGCACTTGAATTCCTTTTGTACCTGTTTGTTCAGTTAATTCAATAGCTTTTTTCATTGCCTTTCGAAATGAGACTCTATTTTTTAATTGTAAAGCTATATATTCTGCAAGAATATTAGGTTGTCCATAAGGCTTTTCAATTCTTGTGATAGCAATGTTGAGTCTTCGGTTTACAGAATGAAACTCTTTTTGTACATTCATCTGTAATTCTTCGACTCCCCGTGTTCGTCCTTCTATTAATAAATTGGGAAATCCAATATAGATTATGACCTGAATCAAATCTATTCTTTTTTGAATTCCTATATGGGCAATTCCTTCGAAACCTGAAGATATTCTCTTATTTTTTTTTACATAGTCCTTAATACAATTCCGTATTCTTTCATCTTCTTGTAGACCCATGGAAAAATTCTTTGGTTTTGCGAACCAAAAAGAATGATGACTTTGAGTTGTTCCAAGTCTAAAACCAAGTGGATTTATTTTTTGTCCCATATTTTTCTATTATTTTTCCATCCATTTTTTTCTAAATAGTAATCTAAATTATATTTCTTTTTATGAATAAAAAATATCTATTTTTCTTTTAAAAGAATCTTTATATGACAAGTGGTTTTTTTTATCATATAACTACGCCCTCGAGCCCGGGGTCTTAACTTTTTCACAATAGCACCTCTATTGACTTCAGCTTTACTAATAAATAAATCAGCTTCATTCAAACCCATATTATTACTAGCATTTGCTGCCGCAGAATAAACTAATTTTAAGATTGGATAAGATGCCCGATAAGGCATTAGTTCCAGTATCATGAGTGTTTCCTCATAAGAACGTCCGCGAATCTGATCAATTACTCTTCGTGCTTTGAAAACAGACATACATATATGTTGAGCTAACACGTTTGCTTCTCTATCCGAATTTTTGTTCTTTATCATAAAAGTTCTCCCCCGCCAATGAATGATAAGTGCTTAATAAGATAAGTCAGAAAAGTCTAAGTCTCTAAGTCTTAGTATATTAGTCTACTAGAAAAAGAAAAGAAATATACCTATATAAGATAAAGACTCTTAAGTCTAAATACTATTAAGATAAGGCTTTTCA